GGCTATTTTCTATTTCTAATAATTACCAAGAATTTGAACATCAAAAAAATCCACTTAATGAAAAATCACCATGGAATTATATTATTAATTCGTTAACGTCAATTGATCAATTATCTTTTGAGTACATACCCAATTCTCATTTGAAAAAATCTTCTTTATTGGAAGAAGAAATCCAAATAAATTCAGAAAATAAAGCAAAATCTTTGAAATCAGTATTCGATATAATTACAACCAATGGAGAAGAAATCATTGAAGAAGGAGAAGAAATCCTTAAAGAAAAAATCATTCAAAAAATTCCTCGACGGTTATACAAACTAACTGAAGAGTTAGAAGCACTAGCACAGGATGAAGATGAAGAAGATGAACATGAGGAACTAATGAAACAAGATCAGGAAATTCGTACAAGAAAAGCCAGACGAGTGGTGATTTATACTGACTACAGCGTGAATCCCGAGACTAACGATGATGAAATAAACGAGTTGGCTTTGATACGTTACTCACAACAACCTGATTTTCGTCGAGGTCTAATCAAAGGATCCTTACGCGCTAAAAGACGTAAAACAGTTATTTGGAACACATTCCAAGCATATGTAAATTCTCCGCTTTTTTTGGATCGAGTAGAAAACATATTTTTTTTTTCTCTTTTAAACAAGATCGATCAAAATATTAAGTCTATTTTTAGGAATTTAGCGAAGAAAAAACCAAAAACGGAATTCAAAATTGACGATTTTGAGAAAGAAAAGATGAAGAAAACTCTGAAGGCTCTCGATGAAAACGAGAAGAAGAGAGAAGAAGAAAATGAACGAATGGAAATAGCAGAAATTTGGGATAGCGTTATATTTGCTCAAGCAATAAGAAGTTTGATACTCCTGATCCACGCTTTTCTTAGAAAAAACATTATATTGCCTTCATTGATAATAGCTAAAAATGTTGGACGTATGTTATTATTCCAATACCCCGAGTGGTATGAGGATTTTAAGGACTGGAAGAGTGAAATGCATGTTAAATGTACGTATAATGGTATTCCACTATCAGAAACAGAATTTCCTCAAGATTGGTTAACAGATGGTCTTCAGGTAAAAATTCTATTTCCTTTCCGTTTAAAACCTTGGCGAAGATCTAAACTACGATCTCATCATGGAGATCCAATGAAAAAAAAAGTAAAACAAGAAAATTCTAGTTTTTTAACAGTTTGGGGAACGGAAACAGAACTTCCTTTTGGTCCTGCCCGAACCCTACCTTCTTTTTTTGAACCCATATATAAAGAACTCAAAAAAAATATTAGAAAAGTGAAAAAGAATTATTTTATACCTCTAAAAGTCAAAGTTTCAAAACCATGGGTTATCCAAATTTTTCCAGTTCTAAAACGAATAATGAATAAACTTGAAAAAGTAAACCCAATTTATTTATTTGAATTCAAGAAGGTGAAAGTATATGAACCAAATGAAAATGCAAAAGATTCAAAAGATAATAATAAGATTATTCCTGAATCGACCATGCAAATTCAATCTATGAATTGGACAAATTTTTTATTCATAGAAAATGAAATGAAAGATCTTGCTGATAAGACAATCATAATCAGGAATCAAATAGAAGAAATCGCAAAAGAAAAGAAAAAAATAGTTCCAGCCTATGATGATAAAAGACCAGAATTAAAGAAAGATATTTGGCGGATATTCAAAAGAATAAATACTCGATTAATATGCAAATCACATTATTTTATGAAATCTTTCATTGAAAAAATATACATGGATATCCTGCTATGTATGGTTAGCATTTCGAAGGTCAATGCACAACTTTCAACAAAAAAAATTATCAATGAATCCATTTACAACGATGAAAGAAATCAAGAAGGAATTGATGAAACAGATCAACATACAATGAACTTGATTTCGACTATAGAAAAAGAAAAGGACCTTTCTAATCCTAGTAATAATTCAAATACTTATTACGATTTATCTTCCTTGTCCCAAGCATATGTATTTTACAAAATATCACAAACCCAATTACTTAACAACCATCACTTTAGATCTGTACTTCAATATCGCGGTACCCATCCTTTTATTAAGGACAAGAATAAGTATTATTCTATAACCCGAGGAATATTGAACTCCAAATCCAGGTATAAGTATAAGAAAATAAAGAAGCCTGGAATGAATGAATGGAAAAACTGGTTAAAGGGTAATTATGCATACAATTTATCTCAGAGCAAATGGTCTCGATTAGTATTAGTAGCGAAAAAATGGCGAAAAAAAATCAATCAAAATTGTACGATTCACAATAAAGAATCAATTAAATTTTCTTCATATAAAAAAGAAAAATGGAAAAAGCAAAAGCAATATGTATATGATTTTTTATCACATAAATTTATATAAATTATAAAAGAAAGAATAAAAAAATGAATAAAAATATGGATGCATAAAATAAATACAAAAATAAATAAGAAGAAATTCGTCCACCTCCCATAGATTTGACTCCTTCCCCTATAAATAAACTTGTAACAACAACCCCATTTATAATTCCATCAATTATATTTCTATCAAAAAACTGAGTTAGTTTAGTTAATCCCCTTATACCCACAGTAAAAACTTTAGTATAAAAAATATCTATATAACCACAATTGTAGGACCAATTATATATTCCATTTTTTATTTTGTCCAAGAAAATTCTTTTAGGACCTCCTTTTATAAATGAATTAATTAATTCCAAATTCTGGAACAATGAATAAACAGACCCATATAAAACATACGCTATTAATAGTCCAAAAATCGCTATACTTACCGAAAAAATTGCATTTGTCAAAAATTCATACCAATCTACAGAATAACTCACATTTGGGTGTAAAAGATTTGTTGATGGAGTTAACCATTTTGATAATATATCAAAATATATTATTCCATAATCAAAATGAATGCCTATTGTTCCAACAAACAAAGTAAATAGTACCAAAACAAACAGAGGAAATAGCATAGTATTGTCCGATTCGTGAGGATACATAGAAATATAAGTGTACTTTTTTTCAAAAGAATATGGTCTTCTTTTTTTTAGATTACTAGATATTTTATATCTATCCTTTGAAAAAAGTAACACCATATTTTCCATTTTTGATAAAATAAAATTTCTATTAACTTCTTTTGGTACTTTTTTTCCCCATAGAGATATTGAATGGAACGAACTATTATCGGTGCTACTGTAATTTTTACAATTTATGCGCAAATACCCATCAAAAGTAAGTAAATAAACGCGAAACATATAAAATGCAGTTAATCCTGCTGTGAAACAAGCTATTATTGCAAAAATTGGTGAATACAACCAACTCTCATTAAGAATTTCATCTTTGGACCAAAAACAAGCAAGAGGTGGAATACCACAAATAGAAAGTGTACCTACTAAAAAAGTAGTTCTTGTAATTGGAACATATCTTTTTAAACCGCCCATAAGAATCATATTCTGACTTTTTTCTGGTGAATATCCAACAACAGGTTCCATTGAATGAATAATGGCCCCGGATCCCAAAAATAATAAAGCTTTAGAATAAGCATGAGTGATCAAATGAAATAAAGCAGCTCGATAAGAACCTAAACCTAGAGCTAACATAATATAACCCAATTGAGACATTGTAGAATAGGCTAAACTTCTTTTTATATCTGTTTGAGCAAGAGCCAAGGTAGCTCCTAATAGTACTGTTACTACACCTATTAAAGAAATAATATTCATTATGTAAGGTATGGATATGAAAAGAGGAAGAAGTCGAGCTACAAGAAAAATTCCCGCTGCTACCATGGTAGCAGCGTGTATAAGAGCCGAGATAGGAGTAGGTCCTTCCATTGCATCAGGTAACCATACATGAAGGGGGAATTGCGCAGATTTAGCAATTGCACCGAGGAATAATAAAAAGGCACACAAAGTAGCAAACGAAGAATTGACCCCATTATTGTATATCAAGTTATTAGTTATTTCGAACAAATCCCGAAATTCAAAACTACCTGTTATCCAATAAAAACCTAAGATTCCTAATAATAAACCAAAATCCCCTACACGATTAGTTACAAAAGCTTTTTGACAAGCACTTGCTGCAGTCGGTCGTGTGAACCAAAATCCTATTAATAAATAAGAACACATTCCCACTAGTTCCCAAAAAACATAAATTTTTATCAAATTTGAACTGGTAACTAATCCCAACATAGAAGCATTGAAAAAACTCATATAAGCAAAAAATCTTAAATATCCTTGATCATGGGACATATAATTGTCACTATAAATAAGAACCATGATTCCAACAGTAGTAATTAGTATTGACATAATCGAACTAAGTGGATCGATTAAATATCCGAACTCTAAGGAAAAATCATTATTGATGGTCCAAGACCATAGATATTGATAGATAGAACTTCCATTTATTTCTTGAATAGATAAATTGGCTGAAAATACCATAGCTATACTTAAGAAAAAAATACTAGGAAAAGCCCATATACGACGAATATTTTTTGTTGCTGTCGGAATAAGTAGAAGCCCAAATCCTATTGACATAGTAACCGGAAGTGGAAGAAAAGTTATTATCCATGCATATTGATATGTATGTTCCATAATAAAAAATAAAATTTTTAATCATTCTACTAAAAACTGGAATAATACAATATTCCATCCTGGTAATTTATAGGCATATTATATAATATAGTGTATTAAGGAAAAAGAGTTATACCAAAAGGAATACTTAATTCGAATATAGATAGTACGATCCATATTTTAAATTTTAATTTAAAAATGAATAAGGTTATTGTTATTAGGTAATCAAATATCTTAGTTAACAGATTAACTACTAATTCGAATTGTAATTTCAATTACAAGTATGGCACTCTTACCTTAATCAATTAATAAAAAAAAAATTTCCTTCCTTTTTTTTTTACTTTTTTTCTTAGCAATACTATAATATGTCATAGGGTATGTATACATATGCATAATTACTATGATCCATATATATACTTTTTAAATTATATTTAAATTAATGTGTATGTTTCAATTTATTAATATAAATTTTATTATATGTTTATGTTTTCATAGGTTTTTTTTTTTAATTGAAAAATTCAATGTTTTTTTACTATTTTACTAAGGAATAAATATGGGTAACGGCTAAAAGGAAAGGAACAATTTATTTTAAACAATACATGTCTTTCACATACAATGATAAAAACAAGTAACCCTTTTTTTAATGGCAGTCCCCAAAAAACGTACTTCTATGTCAAAAAAACGTATTCGTAAAAATATTTGGAAGAAAAAAGGAAATTTAGCTGCAGTAAAGGCTTTTTCTTTAGCTAAATCGGTTTCTACCGGACGTTCAAAAAGTTTTTTTGTACAACAAACAAATAAGAAAGTCGTAGAATAATCGGAATTGACATACCCCGAAAACGTCAAGTATTTTAGGATAAATGATTAACATTAAAACATTAATTAGTGTATTGAACTCCTCAATATCAAACAGGATCAATTAGAACTAGTTGCTGTGATATATAAGGTATGCGGATGTGATTATGTAGAATAAGGGTGTGTATATTGGGTTTGGAGTTTTTTTCTATCTACTTTGTCACAATAGAAAAAAATTCTATTGTGACAAAGTAGAGTATGATTGTGATATAAATGAAAATTTTGTTGTTTTATTTGTTATATGCTTAACTAAAAACCTAATTAATTTGGTAAATCTTACCATTCATTATATATATATAATTATATATATAATGATATAATGAAATAAAATAATGAAAGATATTAATACGTTTATAATAAGAAAATAATACGAAGGTATCTAAATCGTTAGACAATGATAAATTCTTATGATTTAGTAATCAAATTGTTATACATAGAAAATCCTAGTTATTTAACTTTCTTCATTAACTTCATTAAAAAATACATTTTTTTTTTCGTTTTGTTTGAATCCATAAAATAACATTGGATAAATAAAACGAAAAAAAAAGAAAAGGAACAATTCCCGGTTCTATAGCTCAGTCTAAAACTATGGAGTTTCAACTGCTTTTTTGAAAACTTAGTTTTTAGTATGCCAGAATTCATTATTAAAACCGAACTTACAACAATACGATACTAACTAAAGATTATTTTATTGTTTATTTAATAAAGATTAAAATTATCATATAAATTTCAATGAATAAAGATTCATCGATTCTAATGTTTTGTTTTATAAACTATATTGAATCTCGACGATTCAACATAAATTTACTATTATTATTTCAAGTAAGCCGCCATGGTGAAATTGGTAGACACGCTGCTCTTAGGAAGCAGTGCTAGAGCATCTCGGTTCGAGTCCGAGTGGCGGCATCCTATTCTATCAAAAAAATCTTCTAAAATAGACACAATGGATCCTATAATGTATTCAATTCTCGATTTCAATTCTCTAATGGGACTCTTTTTTATGATATTTACAATTGTTGAACATATATTGACTCATATCTCTTTTTCGATAATCGTAATAACAATTACGATTTATTTTATGACCTTTTTTGTCCACGAAAGCGTAGGATTGCCTGAGTCATCAGAAAAAGGAATGATAGCTACTTTTTTCTCTATAACGGGATTATTGGTTTCTCGTTGGATTTCTTCGGGACATTTTCCCTTAAGTAATTTATACGAGTCATTAATTTTCCTTTCGTGTAGTTTATCCATTATTCATACCATTTCCAAGATGGGGAATCATAAAAATGATTTAAACACAATAACTGCATCAAGTACTATTTTCACACAAGGCTTTGCCACGTCGGGTCTTTTAACTGAAATGCACCAATCCGTAATATTAGTACCTGCTCTACAATCTCAGTGGTTAATGATGCACGTAAGTATGATGTTATTAAGCTATGCTGCTCTTTTATGTGGATCATTATTCTCAGTCGCTCTTCTAGTCATTACATTTCGAAAAAACATCAATATTTTTTGTAATGGTAAAGTCCAAAATTTCTTAATTAAGAAATTTATCTTTGGTAAGATTAACTATTGGAATGAAAAAAGAAGTGTTTTTATAAACACTTCTTTTCTTTCATTTCGAAATTATTATAAATATCAATTAACTCAACGTTTGGATTATTTGAGTTACCGTGTCATTAGTTTAGGGTTTACCTTTTTAACCATAGGAATTATTTGTGGAGCAGTATGGGCTAATGAAGCATGGGGATCATATTGGAGTTGGGACCCCAAGGAAACTTGGGCATTTATTACTTGGATCATATTCGCAATTTATTTACATACTAGAACTAGAACAAATCAAAGTTTGCAGGGTACAAATTCAGCACTTGTGGCTTCTATAGGATTCTTTATAATTTGGATATGCTATTTTGGAATCAATCTATTAGGGATAGGTCTACATAGTTATGGTTCATTCACATTAACATCTACTTGAATAAAATACACAAATAAATAATTGAATAAACTACATAAAAAAACGAGTACATATAAGAACAAAACATCATCCTTATATTTATATATAGTGAAAGTTCTTTCTTTGTGCAAGTTTTTTAGAACCCTTTGAACAAGGAATGGTTCAAAGGGTTCTAAAAAACTCGAAATGTATCTGATTCAAATTGAGATTTTAAATTCATTTTATTTTATTCTTTTGCATTGTTCGGCGTTTAAAAGCGGAAAATAAAAAGACAAAAGAATAAAATTTCCGTATTATTAATGAAAGACTATCGATAAAAATAATTAGATAGTATAGCTTGTACCCTATCAACTGATAACGAGAGAATGAAATCGGGATAAATACCAGTCCCTAGTATGGGTAGAAAGATACAGATTGAAACAAATAGTTCTCGTGGTCCAGAATCCAAAAAATTGGAATTTTTAACATGAAATAACTTGTATCCATAGAACATCTGACGTAACATAGATAATAAATAAATAGGAGTTAATATCATTCCTATTGCCATTACAAAAGTAATTAGTATTTTTGGCATTAAAAGAAATTTTTGACTAGTAATTATTCCAAAAAAAACTAATGATTCTGCAACAAAACCACTCATTCCTGGCAATGCAAGAGAAGCCATCGAAAAACTACTAAACATGGTAAAAAGTTTTGGCATTGGGATCGATATCCCCCCCATCTCGTCGAGATAAACAAGACCCGTTCTATCACAAGTCGTTCCCGTCAAGAAAAAAAGTGCAGCACCAATAAATCCATGAGAGAGTATTTGTAAAATAGCACCATTGAGCCCGATTCCAGTTATGGAACCAATTCCTATAATTGTAAAACCCATGTGAGATACAGAAGAATAGGCTATTCTCTTTTTCAAATTCCGTTGGCCGAGAGAGGTCGAAGCAGCATAGATTATTTGAATAGTTCCTACTATTACCAACCAGGGAGAAAATATGGAATGAGCGTGGGATAATAATTCCATATTGATTCGAATAAGTCCATATGCTCCCATTTTTAATAAGATTCCAGCTAGAAGCATACATGTACTGTAATGTGCTTCTCCATGGGTATCGGGTAACCAAGTATGTAGAGGTATAATCGGCAATTTGACGGCATAAGCAATAAGGAATCCAAAATATAATATTATTTCCAATGCCACAGGATATGATTGATTAGCTAATTTTCCAAAATCTAATGTAGGTTCATTAGAACCATATAAACCCATACCCAGAACTCCTATTAAAAGAAAAATGGAGCCCCCCGCCGTGTACAAAATAAACTTTGTCGCCGAATAGAGACGTTTCTTTCCTCCCCACATGGATAAAAGTAAATAAACAGGAATTAATTCTAACTCCCACATCATGAAAAAAAGTAAAAGGTCTCGAGAAGAAAATGGTCCTATTTGACCGCTGTACATTGCTAGCATGAGGAAATAGAACAAGTGTGAATTTTTAGTAACTGGCCAAGCTGCTAAAGTAGCTAAACTGGTGATAAATCCTGTCAGTAAAATGGGTCCTATGGAAAGTCCATCGATTCCCAGTCTCCAGTGAAAATCCAAAATATCTATCCATTTAAAATCTTCTTCCAATTGGATTAATGGATCGTCCAATTGGAAATGATGACAGAAAACGTGGGTCATTAAAAGGAGTTCTAACAAGCAAATACATATAGCATACCACTTAAACATCTTATTTCCTCTATGAGGAAGAAATAAGATGCAAGAGCCGACGAATATCGGCAAAACAACAAGTATTGTTAGCCAAGGAAAATTATTCGTGATAAAGACAAGATACGTTTTTGACCACAAAAGCCCGTACTTAATAGAATATATTATTCTATTATGAATACGGGCTTTTGTCGGTAAAGAGGAATCAAATAATTCAAGTGTATTTTTTTGTAACGTATCAATAAGATAGCCCCATGCTGCGAGTTGTTTCATGCCATAAATAAACACGGACACTCAAAAAATCCGTTGGGCAAGCGGATTCACATCTCTTACAACCTACACAGTCCTCGGTTCTTGGTGCGGAAGCTATTTGCTTAGCTTTACATCCGTCCCACGGTATCATTTCCAACACATCCGTAGGGCAAGCTCGTACACATTGAGTACACCCTATACATGTATCATAAATTTTGACTGAATGTGACATTTAATCTATAACAGTCCAGGTTTGAACATCAAAAATTTTCAATCTGGTATAGAAGTAATAGTTATATTGTAGACACCAGACGAAGCAGTGGTTTACTAAAATTGGAAGAATCAATATTTTTCTAAATCTGCTCATAAGAAAAAGCCAAGAGACTTTAATTTTCGTTTCAAAGCAAAGATTAAAATCATACGAGTCGGATGTGTGAATGAAAATTGTCTAACAAAATAAATTGATATTCAAATCAATATATAAATATCTAAAAGTATCTAAAATTCAATTTATATAACAAATTTGTTTAGTATTAACTATACTTTACTAATCTAGTAAAATAGTCAAATTGAAATTCAATAGTTAATTTGATATTGAATAAAATTTCATATATATTTATTATATAATATATATGCATAATAATATGTATAATTCATATATTATAATACTTTCTTAGTTATTATATATACTATATATATTTAGTATATATATATATATATATTATACACGTTATATATATATATATATATATTGATAATATAATATATTTATATTCATCCTATATTTTTTATTTTTCTTATATTTTATTTATTTATATTATTTTATTTATTTATATTATTTAGTATTTTAGTATATGATCATGATAATTTGAATTAATTATTCAACAAATTCGATTGGTTGATACGTGTTGATTTTCTGTTTCGATGAATCGACGAAACAATAGCAAGTCCAATAGCTGCTTCGGCAGCTGCAACGGCTATAATAAAGATTGAGAAAATGTTACCTTTTAATTGTCGACTATCAAATATATCAGAAAATGTTACGAGATTAATATTAACCGAATTTAGTATAAGCTCAAGACACATAAGTGCTCTAACCATGTTTCGACTTGTGATCAATCCATAGAGACCAATAGCAAATAAATAGACACTAAAAAAAAGTACATGCTCGAACATCATTGACAAACTCCTTATCAATCTCGATTCATTTCAATATCAACAATGCAAGGGATTCGATTAACTAGAAATAATAATTACAAAACAAAAGAAAGTAAACAAATTTAACTAAAATTCTTAAACCTTTTGATTTGATCATATCATATATTTTATTTTAATTAATTTCATATTTAGAATTTTTATAACTCTAATTTTTTTTTTTTAATTCTAACTATTGAATTCTAACTATATTTATTATTGGCGAGCCATAGTAATTACACCTATCAAGGAAACTAAAAGAATTATTGAAATTAGTTCAAAGGGAAGATAAAAATCTGTCGATAAATGAATCCCAATTTGTTGAACAGTACTTATTAGGTCCTGTTCTATAATCTGGTTTGATCTTGTAGTCCAAATAATTCCATACCATGATGTATCTGATATAATAGTAATCAGTGAAAAAAAAATACTTGTACAAACCAGTGAAGTGACTCCATCTCCAATGGTACAAAAATATGAATCATTAAAATATTCTGAACCATTCATGAACATTACCGCAAATATAATTAAAACATTTATGGCTCCCACATAAATAAGAAGCTGTGCAGCAGCCACAAAAAAGGAGTTTGATGAAATATAGAATAAAGATATACAAACAAAAACCAATCCCAACGAAAAAGCAGAATAAATAGGATTGGTAAGTAATACAACTCCCATACCCCCTAATAGAAGAACTGAACCCAGAAATACTACAAGAATATCATGTGTTGGCCCTGGTAAATCCATTATGTATAAAATGTACAAAAATAAAAAGTATTATATTTGTAGTTATTGACAAAAAAAGCTTTGATCCTTTATATCAAAAAAATTTTAGTAATTGGTAATCGTTCTTGAATCAAGGGATTTCTCTTTATCGATTTTTATTTGGGTCGAATTCATAACTATTTGAATTGTATAATCTCCAATTACTGATATTGGTAACCGACCCAATGCAATTTGATTATAGTTCAATTCGTGACGATCATAAGTAGAAAGTTCATATTCTTCAGTCATCGATAAACAGTTTGTTGGACAATACTCGACACAGTTACCACAAAATATACAGACCCCAAAATCAATACTATAATTAAGTAATTGTTTCTTTTTCATATCTCTTTCCAATCTCCAATCAACAACAGGTAGATCTATTGGGCATACACGAACACATACTTCGCAAGCAATACACTTATCAAATTCAAAGTGAATTCGACCGCGAAAACGTTCTGACGTAATTGATTTTTCATAAGGATATTGAATAGTTACAGGTAAACGATTTGTATGAGATAAGGTAATTATGAAACTTTGACCAATGTACCTTGTAGCCCGTATTGTTTGTTGACCATAATTCATGAACCCAGTCACCATCGGAAACATATTGTAGATATCCATGAATAAATTGATGTTTCTTTCTCTTGTTTTAAAGGGGGTTATGAATCTAGAATATTCTTATTACATTCTATTATTTAATTTATAGTGAAACAAGTTGAGAAGAAGTTGTCAATAATAGATTCCCCAAAGAAATAGGTAAAAGAAATTTCCATCCAAGATTTAATAGCTGGTCCATTCTCATCCTAGGTAAAGTCCATCTTGTTGTGATAGAAATGAATAGAAACAAATAAGCTTTAGCTAATGTAACAAGGATACCAATTGTCATTCCAAAGACTCCAGCTATTTTTTTTCTTCCGAAAAGTTCAGTAACAGATATATATGGAATAGATAACTTCCACCCACCTAAGTAAAGAATCGTTACAAATAACGAAGAAACTAATAGATTTAGGTACGAAGCAATATAAAATAAACCGAATCTGATACCTGAATATTCCGTTTGATAACCTGCTACTAATTCTTCTTCCGCTTCTGGTAAATCAAAGGGCAATCTCTCACATTCAGCTAGAGAAGAAATTATGAAAACTATAAATCCTATGGGTTGACGCCACAGATTCCACCCCCCAAAACCATATTTTGACTGTGTTTCAACTATATCAACTGTACTTGAACTATTAGATAATTATAGTCGATAAAAACGGTTCCCATCGCTATTTCAAAACCGTACATGAGACCTCAGCCTCATACGGCTCCTCTATGGCCACAAATAAATGTAAGGACTGGTTTGATCTTATATCACTTCCTTTTGTTTTAGGGTAAGGGTAGAAAAAAAAGATCTGTCCCAAATTAAACCAATGAAATTCCGTTTGCTAAAATAAGAAAAAAAAAAGGGCTTCGGAATTCATCTCATCTCTTATAATCAAAGTATATTTTTCTTTGTTTTGTTCGGTAATAATTTAAACTATTTAATCAAATATTCGTTATATGAATAAAAAAAAAATGAATAATTAGAGGAATTTGTTCATAAATAATGATAAGAATTCCATCTATTTGGATGTATATGGATAGGAAAAAGAATGAATAAATATTTTTTTTCATTCGAATATTAATATTATATTTCATTTCTTTTATTCCTGTTCTTCTATCTCAGAGGCGGGTACTTTGAAAAATAAATAAATAAATAAAAGATTAATTCGTTCTGAATAGTTATTTTTTTAATCAGTGAATAGGAGTATTACTCTAGATCGGAATCATAAGTTAAAGTACTGCTTGATCATTTCTACCAATTTAAAGCCTCTATTATGATTCATTTTATACAGAAATATTTTTTTTATACCTTATATTATCTCCATTACTAATCTTTTGTGTACTTTTGTGTTCCTAATTGTCCACTGATTTTTGATTGATCTACGGCATGTTAATAAATACAAGACAGTAATGAAAACTCCATACAGTCGATCTTTTATACCCGCTTCAAGATATGATGACGAATCTCAATCTTGGGGTAACCTTTTTACACGGCTTATGTTTACTTCAATTTTATTCTTGTACATATGAAGTGAGATTTTATCTTCTTACTACAAATTTCTAAGTTGTTTTGTTTCACTCATATAACTATTTGGTTTAACTCATTGACCTGAATCATGAATAAAAAAAAATATCCATTAAATTCATTCCACTTTTTTCCTAGAAGTAAAGGAAAGAAGTATAAATTTTATATTCAACGAATCACACGTAGAGATATCGATAATACACATAGAGTTAATGGTATTTCATAACTAATGGATTGAGCAGCAGCTCGCAGACCACCTGAAAAAGAATATTTATTATTCGATCCATACCCTGACATAAGAAGCCCGATAGGAGCAATACTTGAAATGGCGATCCATAAAAAAACACCTATACTGAGATCGGCTAAAACAAGACGATACCCAAAAGGGATTACTAAATAACTTACTAGAATGGATATAACTACTATAGACGGTCCAACACTAAACAAACGAACATCTCCTCTAGACGGGAGAAGATCTTCTTTTAAAAGTAGTTTAGTTCCATCTGCCAAAGCTTGAAGAATTCCCAAGGGGCCAGCATATTGAGGCCCAATACGTTGTTGTAGCGCTGCAGATATTTCTCTTTCCAACCACACAATTACTAGTACCCCTATTGTAATTCCCAATATAAGGATTAAAATGGGTACAAAAGTCCATATGAGCCCATAGATCTCTTTTAAGGATTCCGATATAGAAAAAGAATTGATAGTTTGTACTTCTGTCGTATCAATTATCATTTCAACGATCAACTTCTCCCATAATGATATCTATACTACCTAGTATCGTCATGATATCAGCCAATTTCATTTTTTTAACTAGTTGAGGAAGAATTTGTAAATTTATGAAGCCGGGTGGACGAATTTTCCATCTCCAAGGGAAAATGCTATTGTCTCCTATCAAATAAATTCCTAATTCCCCCTTTGGGGCTTCCACTCTTACGTAAAGTTCTTGTTTCGACAATTCAAAATTGGGTGAAGGTTTTTTACTAATAAATCTATATTCAAAATCATTCCATTCGAAATTTTTTGCTTTATCAAAGCGCCGGACTTCTAAATTTTCATAGGGTCCGCCAGGAATTCCTTCTAGAGCCTGTTGAATAATTTTTACGGATTCCCTCATTTCACCCATTCGTACTAAATAACGAGCTAATGAATCTCCTTCTTTTTGCCATTGGACTTCCCAATCGAATTCATTGTAACACTCATAATTATCAATTTTACGAAGATCCCATTGTATTCCAGAAGCTCGTAACATTGGTCCCGATAAACCCCAGTTTATCGCTTCCCCCCCACCAATAATGCCCACTCTTTCCACTCGTTCTAAAAAAATAGGATTTTGCGTAATAAGTTTTTGATATTCAAGAATCCCTGTTAAAGAATAATCACAAAAATCTAAACATTTATCTATCCAGCCATAAGGTAGATCGGCTGCTACGCCTCCGATGCGGAAATAATTATGCATCATTCGCATACCTGTGGCAGCTTCGAATAAATCATATATCAATTCCCTCTCTCTAAAAATATAAAAAAAGGGAGTCTGTGCACCGATATCCGCCATAAAAGGTCCAAGCCATAACAAATGAGAAGCTATACGACTCAGTTCCAGCATAATTACTCTGATATAGCTAGCCCTTTTAGGTACTTGAACATTTTCCAGTTGTTCTGGTGCATTTACCGTTATTGCCTCTGTGAACATAGTAGCTAAATAATCCCAACGTGTTACATAAGGCAAATATTGTATGATTGTTCGGTTTTCTGCTATTTTTTCCATACCCCTGTGTAAATAACCCAATATAGGTTCACAGTCAATAACATCTTCACCATCGAGAGTAACAATTAGTCGAAGAACACCATGCATTGATGGGTGGTGAGGACCCATATTAACGATCATGAAATCTTTTTTTTTAGCCGGTACAGTCATACCTTTTCTTCCTTAATTCATTATTTCACGAATTCCTCAAAAAAAAAGTAGATTCGTCAAAATTAAAAATCTAATAATTACTAATTCAATAATCTAAACAATGAAATTTACAATTTTTTGGTTCTCAAATATCCAATTCATCAATTAATTTTTTATAACGTACTCCATTTTTCTTTGACAAATAGGCCAGCATACGTCGATGTTTTCCCAGAATTTTTTGTAGACCTCTTTTTGATAAAAAATCTTTTTTGTGCAATTTCAAATGTGAAGTAAGTCTTCGTATCTTATTTGTGAAACTCAATACTTGAAATTCAACAGAACCTCTGTTTTCTTCTTTTTCTTCTTGTGGAATAAGTGAAATGAATGAATTTTTTTTTACCATAAAAAACTTTTTTTTCTTTCTTTTCCACGGATTTTTCCGATTAGGAAAAAGAAAATAATATATATATTATTTTTAATATTATTTATGTTATTTCCATTTTTTCTTTAATTTAATCTAGTACACACAAAAATAAAAATTTATTCATTTCCAAATAGTTTTTTTATTTGATTCTATCCAAATCCAATTGAAAATTGGATTTGGATAGAAAAGGATAATACATTTACACATTTACCAAAGAGAATCTTTTTTTGCACCTAAAAAGATTCTGTGAATTTCTTTCTAGATTGAATTGATACATCAAGTAAATACATATTATGTTATGTTTATGTACCTAAAGTAGCAAAGGATAACATATATCCTTTACTTTTCATCTACGGAAAATGGCATGTGAATATTGACATGTAACATAAAGTATATCAAATATACTATTAGATAATTAGATAATTCTAAATCGTGTATACATGTGTATCCTTGATATACTGAAATTACTACCATTATTGGTATCAAACCAATAGCGATTCATACAAGCTAAATCTTCTAATCGGTAATTGGGCCAAAGAAAGAGCTTATATTTTATATTTGAATCTACATTAAGATTAAGACCTTTGTCTTCATTCAAAAATTGTGTGGAGTTTCTTATATTGTTTTCATTGTAAAATATTGGATTTCTATTCACAACATCCCAATTAGGAGAGTTGAAACAAATTAAAATTCTCAATTTTCTACGACGTCTAGGAGATAGAATATTTTCAGGAACAAGGAGATCATAATAATCTTTATTCTTATTCACAAGCATATTTCCATGTTGTTCAGTAGATTTATTAAAATTATTCTTATTGACATATTTTTTTTTGTTGTATTTTGTATTTATTTGGTGCTTACTCTTTTCGCTATTGATCAATGAAATACTTATGGTATGATACATAATGAATTTTCCACCCGTTATAAAAGCTAGACGAATTGATTCGATAATCAATATTCCTTTTTTTAAAAAGTTTGTAAGAGTTAGATTGTCCTTATTAAAGATTGCATCTAGATCCATCTCTTTTCTTCGAATTAAGGCTATAGCTATAGAACTTGGATCCATCAATCTAAGTAAGAAACAATATGCCTTGATATTTTTTGTAATTTTATAACTAACGAAGTTGTTCCATCTTAATTGAACAATTAAATATTTATTTAGGAATAAATCTAGTTCTGATTCCTTGCCTTTCTTGGATTTTTTTTTTTTTTTACTTTCTGATCTCGCATAATCCTTTTGAAGAGGCTTTTTTTTGTTTTGTTTGCTTGGATCTGACACAGGATTTACTTTTTCTTCGTTTTTTTCTTGGATTTTTTTTTTTAATTTTATTAAAATAGAATCTTTGACACTTTTATTTTGACTAATTTTTTTTTTTCCATCTAAATTCTGATTAGAAAGAAGTAATTTGATTGGGATGATCCACGGTTTAGTCTTATATGCCTTATATGTATCAAAATCAAAAGGAAATCTTAATTCAGGGAAGAACCCAAGTTTAAGATTTGATTTTTTTTTTTTACAAAAAATTATTTTTCGATTCATTCCCATCCAATCAAAAAAGTTTTTTTGATTGGAGTTGTTTTTTTTGTATATGTATAGATTTGTTTCTTTTTCTTGATGTTTTGTAAGGAAAAAAAGATTTTTTTTTTTCAATTTTTTTATATTAATATTTTGAGTCTTAGCATTTTTTTCAAGTTTGGCACCGATATGTACATTTGTAAAGTCGATAATATCGATATCGTTTACATTAATAGTGTTTTTCGGGTAAAAATGTAGAATTCTACAATCAAAATATTTCCTTTGATGCTTATTAAAAACATCATTTTTTTCTATAGAATTATCAATTCCATAAAACAATTCAGGTTTTTGTGTGTTGAAATTATATGGAATTTTTGAGTTCCTTTTTAGTTGTAATTTTAGTTCAGAAATACAGGAATCTTTACTATCCCCATAACCATAATATATAAATTTATGTGATAAAAAATCATATACATATTGCTTTTGCTTTTTCCATTTTTCTTTTTTATATGAAGAAAATTTAATTGATTCTTTATTGTGAATCGTACAATTTTGATTGATTTTTTTTCGCCATTTTTTCGCTACTAATACTAATCGAGACCATTTGCTCTGAGATAAATTGTATGCATAATTACCCTTTAACCAGTTTTTCCATTCATTCATTCCAGGCTTCTTTATTTTCTTATACTTATACCTGGATTTGGAGTTCAATATTCCTCGGGTTATAGAATAATACTTATTCTTGTCCTTAATAAAAGGATGGGTACCGCGATATTGAAGTACAGATCTAAAGTGATGGTTGTTAAGTAATTGGGTTTGTGATATTTTGTAAAATACATATGCTTGGGACAAGGAAGATAAATCGTAATAAGTATTTGAATTATTACTAGGATTAGAAAGGTCCTTTTCTTTTTCTATAGTCGAAATCAAGTTCATTGTATGTTGATCTGTTTCATCAATTCCTTCTTGATTTCTTTCATCGTTGTAAATGGATTCATTGATAATTTTTTTTGTTGAAAGTTGTGCATTGACCTTCGAAATGCTAACCATACATAGCAGGATATCCATGTATATTTTTTCAATGAAAGATTTCATAAAATAATGTGATTTGCATATTAATCGAGTATTTATTCTTTTGAATATCCGCCAAATATCTTTCTTTAATTCTGGTCTTTTATCATCATAGGCTGGAACTATTTTTTTCTTTTCTTTTGCGATTTCTTCTATTTGATTCCTGATTATGATTGTCTTATCAGCAAGATCTTTCATTTCATTTTCTATGAATAAAAAATTTGTCCAATTCATAGATTGAATTTGCATGGTCGATTCAGGAATAATCTTATTATTATCTTTTGAATCTTTTGCATTTTCATTTGGTTCATATACTTTCACCTTCTTGAATTCAAATAAATAAATTGGGTTTACTTTTTCAAGTTTATTCATTATTCGTTTTAGAACTGGAAAAATTTGGATAACCCATGGTTTTGAAACTTTGACTTTTAGAGGTATAAAATAATTCTTTTTCACTTTTCTAATATTTTTTTTGAGTTCTTTATATATGGGTTCAAAAAAAGAAGGTAGGGTTCGGGCAGGACCAAAAGGAAGTTCTGTTTCCGTTCCCCAAACTGTTAAAAAACTAGAATTTTCTTGTTTTACTTTTTTTTTCATTGGATCTCCATGATGAGATCGTAGTTTAGATCTTCGCCAAGGTTTTAAACGGAAAGGAAATAGAATTTTTACCTGAAGACCATCTGTTAACCAATCTTGAGGAAATTCTGTTTCTGATAGTGGAATACCATTATACGTACATTTAACATGCATTTCACTCTTCCAGTCCTTAAAATCCTCATACCACTCGGGGTATTGGAATAATAACATACGTCCAACATTTTTAGCTATTATCAATGAAGGCAATATAATGTTTTTTCTAAGAAAAGCGTGGATCAGGAGTATCAAACTTCTTATTGCTTGAGCAAATATAACGCTATCCCAAATTTCTGCTATTTCCATTCGTTCATTTTCTTCTTCTCTCTTCTTCTCGTTTTCATCGAGAGCCTTCAGAGTTTTCTTCATCTTTTCTTTCTCAAAATCGTCAATTTTGAATTCCGTTTTTGGTTTTTTCTTCGCTAAATTCCTAAAAATAGACTTAATATTTTGATCGATCTTGTTTAAAAGAGAAAAAAAAAATATGTTTTCTACTCGATCCAAAAAAAGCGGAGAATTTACATATGCTTGGAATGTGTTCCAAATAACTGTTTTACGTCTTTTAGCGCGTAAGGATCCTTTGATTAGACCTCGACGAAAATCAGGTTGTTGTGAGTAACGTATCAAAGCCAACTCGTTTATTTCATCATCGTTAGTCTCGGGATTCACGCTGTAGTCAGTATAAATCACCACTCGTCTGGCTTTTCTTGTACGAATTTCCTGATCTTGTTTCATTAGTTCCTCATGTTCATCTTCTTCATCTTCATCCTGTGCTAGTGCTTCTAACTCTTCAGTTAGTTTGTATAACCGTCGAGGAATTTTTTGAATGATTTTTTCTTTAAGGATTTCTTCTCCTTCTTCAATGATTTCTTCTCCATTGGTTGTAATTATATCGAATACTGATTTCAAAGATTTTGCTTTATTTTCTGAATTTATTTGGATTTCTTCTTCCAATAAAGAAGATTTTTTCAAATGAGAATTGGGTATGTACTCAAAAGATAATTGATCAATTGACGTTAACGAATTAATAATATAATTCCATGGTGATTTTTCATTAA